GAATATCAGAATAGCGGATATAGTCATAATTCAATGGGTCAGGTCCACTTACTTTTTCCTTTGTTGATTTCGAATCTTTCCAATGAATTTGATTGGGATCTATAAGGAAAAATAAGGATCTCTGGTAATTCAAGAGGTGGATTAGAATTATTATGAATAATAATTCAAATTTACTGAACAAATGTTCCACTTTCTAACTAGAACTACTATAATACTAACTAGAACTACTATAATATTCTAACTCAGTATAATGATAACATAGTAGCTAGTTAGTGACTTTTTTTATTTCAAATAAAAAAAATATCTCTATTTTCTGAATACTATGGACTTTTCTGAAAAAACCCAAAGCCCCTTATCGGATTTGAACCGATGACTTACGCCTTACCATGGCGTTACTCTACCACTGAGTTAAAAGGGCGCTTATTTGATTAAATTTCCCAACGGGTCGCTATGTAGATAAAATATCTATATGCACATATATTATATACATAAGTATATGCACTAGACTCATAGTGGCTAGTGGCTTATTTTTAATAATCAAATGGATTTGCCTAGCAACTCTAGGGTCAATTTTTTTAAGACTGACCCTAATTTATTTTATTGAAATGATTCCTATCAAAGAAAAATTGACTTGATTGATACATAACATGGACAGTTACCAATTCAACATAAAATAAATTTCAAGATATTTAATTGAATCGTGTGATGGAGAGATTCTACTTGTCCCCTTGAACTAAATTTTTATAGAAGATTTTCAATAACTTGTTGATCTCGCTTAATAGATTTATTTTACTAGATTGATTGGTTGTTACTTTCCTGGTTTAGTGTGAGATAGAGATAAGAATATCTCATCTTAACAATGAATGAAAGCAAAAAAAAAGAACTGACCCCTCCCATTTCTTTTCTGACGGACCAATCATTCTCTGAAAAACTCCTATCCCTAGTATTTTTTTATCCCTAGTATTCTTTAATATGAATAGACGAATAAAAAAATTCGATACAATTCTCTGAAAAACGCAAAGATCCCTCAGATCTAATCATACCATTCCATTATATTGACAATTTCAAAAAACTGATCATACTATGATCATAGTATGAGGGCGGTTGAGCAAGTTAGCCCCCATCGTCTAGTGGTTTAGGACACCTCTCTTTCACGGAGGCAGCGGGGATTCGAATTCCCCTGGGGGTAGGGTACTACGAAAGGAAGTTGATCATCGATTACCAATAAGTCTCAAATTGATTCTTCCTGGGTCGATGCCCGAGTGGTTAATGGGGACGGACTGTAAATTCGTTGGCAACATGTCTACGCTGGTTCAAATCCAGCTCGGCCCAATAATTCGCCAATCTACCATAAGATGGTATAACCCACCTTGTCCTTCAGAAATACCGCATACGAAGCTAAAAAAGAAGAAAATCTTCTGCTAGATCATTTATTTTCTGGGATTGTAGTTCAATTGGTCAGAGCACCGCCCTGTCAAGGCGGAAGCTGCGGGTTCGAGCCCCGCCAGTCCCGACAGATCCAATATCCAATAAATACATCTATTCATTTCACCCTTTCATAGAACATAGAAAGTGTGTCAGGGGGCATAATTTCATTCCCAAGCAAAAAGGAGTCTTTGTTTCTTTTTTCTTTCCTATGTTTTCCATTTCGCGTTTATTGTTTGTTTAGATTTGTAACTATGTGACTAATCGAAGTGAAAAGGCAATCTGATAATCCTTCATCAGAGGATTATCCAAGCAAGACGCAAGATAAGTTATAGAAAAAAACAAGGAAACGGATAATAAATACAAGGAATTTTGGATTAATTGGTTCAGAAATCCAAATTTTTTTTGGTATGGATAAAAGAACTTCCTATGTTATACTATTCAAGTCTCGACTACGAGTTGATTTTATAGATCAGATATTGTTATTCATGATATTGATCCCATTCAAGATCGTCGAGAGGTAATTCATTCATTGAATTTACAGACGAAAGATTTATCATCTCTATGGGATTAAATCCCGAGTTATTGTGAAGTAAAAAAACCGATGAGATTATGGAAGTAAATATTCTTGCATTTATTGCTACTGCACTATTCATTCTAGTTCCTACCGCCTTTCTACTTATCATTTATGTAAAAACAGTTAGTCAAAATGATTAATTCATTTGAATTTTCAAATGAATTTGAAGACAACTTTCCTTCTGAGTTCTTATCAAAAATTGACGAAGTCAAATGAAAAGGATTCCAATTTCGCGTCTTAACTTAAATGAAATGAGCGGACTTTAATCGGCAGTATTCTATTAATTTGATAGTATGGTAGAAAGAAATAGATGAATCCTTCTTTCTACCATACTATCGATCTCTTATTCTATAAAGTTTTAATCTAGAATAAAGATAGATTCTATAGATCAATCTACAAATTATGATCATGTAATATATTCTATTAATTCCATATATTGTATGGAATTGACATAACATATTGTATAGAATTGACATAACAACCAATTCTATTTATTTGCTACATCTATTTGTTCTGATCAATCTAAGATAAGAATTATCTTAGGATTCTAATTCCTTTTCCTAATAAAGAAGAGGAAACCTCACTTATTTTTAACGCCCAAACCTTTATATGAAAAAAGTCGATAAAGCATAAATCGCCTTTATAAGATTAGAAACCAAGCGATAAATGCCCAATATGTGATTCGTCCGAAGCAATATCTTATTATTGCATAGTCTCTCGTTAGATAACTCTATATCATTTCTCATATAAAGTTCGTATACACTTAACAAAACCACTTGTTCTTTGAACAGTAAAAAGGAAAAGCAATCAAACAAAAAAAAGGGGTCTGGTCTTCCTCAGTATCCATCTATAAAGATGGTAAGAGCCCATTCCATTGATTGAAATAGAAAATTTCGGAAGAATCTTAGGTTAGAATCAATTTCTAATCATCTGAATCCCCCTCTTTTCGAAATACAAACAGGGGAATCACTCAAATATCTCTTTGATTGAAAGAGTCTGATTCATATCATAGATTACTCCATTTGACTCCAATGAAATTATAAATTCAGATATTTTGATTTTAAATAGTTCAAAACGCGTTGCAGAACGATCTATAAAACAAGTGATACGGTTCCTCAACTCAATTTAGTAGTACTTTTAGAGCCCACTTCTTCCCCACACTACGAGTGAAAGGGAAAATGTAAAGATTACCATTAAAGCAGCCCAAGCGAGACTTACTATATCCATGTGAATTATGTCTCCTATCTCTATAAATTCAAAGGAATTATTCCTCACTAATAATAGTGGAATCAATGGTGCAGAGTCAAAAAAAGGGGATTTTGTCCGAACACTATTGATAAACCAATCTGATTCTGATTTCGAATCGGGAAAGATTAAACACAAGCAAAATATCCAAAGGGAATAGGAACATGTGAATAATAAGGCCTATTTTTTTGTTGACCCTCAAGTAAAAAGGAAAGGGAGAAATCACTAAAAAAGATAAATCACTATCTAGTACAGACCTCTATTTCCCCTAATCCATACCCCCTTTCCCGATTATTTCTGAGGGGTAGGGGGCTTAGCTAGGGGTTATAAAAAAAAATTCTTTCTTTTTTTCTATAAAAAAAAAGATTATCCATCGAATCTAATATTGATTGGATACCCCAGCGTTCATCTCGCAAGTCCGTCATATATAACGCAACTTCCAACCCTTTCCAAAATTCTAAATATAATCATATTTCTTAGCAGGCTCTACAATCTAATCCAAGATCCAGTCATTAGACAGTCCCTTAGTATAGTAATAGAAGGGAATCATAAAGTCTTAAAAGCTCCCTACTATAGAATAGATTATAATATTTCCTTGAATCCTAGATGCGAACGAGGATTCACAATCTTTTTTTTTTCGAAAAACCTCAGACCAAATGTTTAGAATCAAACAAAAAATCAACAGTCTTTCCTCTGTTTATACCGGAGAATAATTCTCCGAGTTATATCAGCAGAACAGAAGAAAAGAAGAGATTTCGGGTTTTTTGTTTGATCAGGCGACACCCGGATTTGAACTGGGGAAAAAGGATTTGCAGTCCCCCGCCTTACCACTCGGCCATGCCGCCAAAATGATACAAAAATCTTCTCGGATTACTAAATTTTTATTGTCCTTGAAATTTTTAATTTTTTTTTGTTTTGGGTTTGATCCATTCCTTCGATTCATTATAGAGTATCTCAAAATCCACAATGCTAAAAACATTCTCTCGGTTTTCTATTGAAAAATCACATGTGGATTTTCAGCCGACAAATTGGAACCATTAACTATTGACTGCTTATGCTTACTTCGAATTTATGAACGCCTCTGGAGATTTTAATCTCAAAATTGTGTTTTCCTAATGACATACATAAGAAAATACAAATTGAGATAAAACTAATCAGTATTTATTTTTTTTAATCAAAAAATCCTTCTCAATTTCAATTATAACAAAATATATGAGTCTATGTAAACCCCAGAACATAAATTAGAGATATCTATTAGTTAGATATGTTGTCGATAGGGAATTATCATAAAATGATTCTACTTAATTTTTGCGTTGAATAGAGATTCTCGTTTGATAAAGGACGACCGGGGCTGTCCCGAATAGAAGGTACTAAAATAAAAGAGAAGTCGGATATTATAGCCATCCGCGTACGTGTTTAATAAATGCAACCCTTCTTATACACTTTATACACTTCAAATGGTATTCTACTCAAAAATAAGTAAAGTACAAAGATCTCTCTTCTCTGCGAATTATTTTTGGAACACCGAAATTCATCGGTTAAGTGCTCAAATCAAAAAAGGGATTCTATATTGTTTCTTATTTTTGTGTCTTTATCTCCCAAATACTGAATCTTTTTTTTTCAAATTCCAATATGTAATATTATATATATATAATTTGAATCATTTTATTTTTTTGTCTATACAAAACCCTATAAACCTTAATAGATCTAAGTGACAAAATTCTGTTTTTAGTACTGTTTTATCAATTCCTTT